TCCCCGTTAGCCTATTGAAGAAAAATCCGAGGCTCACTCGCTGCCCTAAGCCCTACAGTTCCTTCGCTTACCGCCTAAGATGAATCTATTGCCTCCCCTCCCTCCACGAGTAGATATTTAGTATTGAATAGTGTCAAACCCAATCCCAAGCAATAGTCAAGAAGAAAAACTCAGGACTAGGAAAGAAAGGCAGAGACAGGGAAAGCTAGGGTGATAGCCCTATAGATGAGTAATAGGATAGGGAGCACTCCGCTACACTCATTAGGACAACAACCTCCTAACTACTATGAGTTAAGCAACTAATGGACAGACCAGACCGCATAAGACTACTGGAATAGAAAAAGAGAAGGGATTCACGGGCAGTGAAGGCAACCAAGGGAGAGGAATCATTCCATTCAATTCCGAAGCCTAGCGTCTCCTGTAAGACTCTATCACCTTAATTCTTTTGTTGAGGTTCTGGCACTTCTTCCTCCGGCCCTCTATTTACATAGCGAAGAAAGGCAAAGGCTCTTGCTCGAATGCGTGACTTATGTCTCTTTTTCCATTTATAAAAAGTAAGATGAATCTACGCTCCTCGGCCTATAGTAAGTGAATGAGAGGGTATGGGGTTCCGGGTCTTTTTCCAGTCAAAATTTACTAATAGGCAATCCCCTTTTTCCGTGATAATGTGAAAGGACTCAATTCCTTCTTTCTTCCCCAGCGAAATGTAGCAGGAACAGCCTTCCCGCAGTCGCATTAAGGAGATTTTTTCTTGAAACTCTTTACTCCTTCACCCGTAGCAAGTACTCATTTCTATTTAGTTGTTTTCTTACTCTATCCGGCTATTGAACCTGGTTTCCCTCTGCATATGGTAATAGAGAGTTAGACAGCTTAGAGAGCTCCTCAAAGGGCTAGTTCTCACTCTGTTTTGGGGACCCCCAAGACTTCCCTGTGTTTCCTAGTCTATATAGGTCCAATCTCATCTGCTAGCGCTTCTTCGTTGCTTGGTCGGGACACATTCATCGATTTCTTTTCATTCTTCCTGGGCTTGCAAGTGACTTACTTCTTTTGGCCGTTCTTGCTGTCTTAAGTCGTCCTCTTTTCTTTAGAAGCTGTTAATTGATTTCGTGCCTGCCCTAAGGCTAAGGGGAGAACTGCATGTCCTACTAGTCGGATAGAAGCCTACCCACCTACCAGCCTACCTTGTTCATATCGAGCCGGACAGGAGAGACACTCTTTAAAGTTAATAGAAGCAATTCCTTTTATAAGCTTGAAAATAGGCGCTGTAAATCAATTCAAATAGATAGGGGAGTTCCGAACCAGCAGCAAGCCCTTTCTCGCCCTTTCTAATGTCCTAGGCGAAGGCAGTGCAGGTGAAAGCCCAATAGATCCCATTTTTTTTATCGCTCCACATAGCTCACGACCCGGCACGAAGAAATCTCTTAGATGGGCGGATGCGAATCTGGATCTATCAACGGAGCAATTCCATTCCAGTCGTAGTCTCAATCCCATATTCAATGAAAGTCTCCGCCGTGTCTGACCCCCTCAATCTTTCTATCCGGAGTGAGTCAGGCGGCTAAGCCTTTCATCCTGATAAAAGAAAGAGTTTTCCCACCCTCCAAGTATCCATAAATGGAATCGGTTTGAGTGAATTACTTACCGCAGTCAAAGCCAATAGGGAAAGTCAGGTCAAGAGAGAGTCTCTTTCCGATTAGTGCATCTCGCACTTCCAATTCATTCCGAGTTAGAAAAAGTCAGTTCCTTCCCTCCCTTTTACTTTTTCTAGGGTAAAGTCCTCTTAAATGGATTACTAGTTCCTTCCTTCCCAATCAATGCTAACTCTATCTTCCTCTCTTGTAATTTAGGAGATTTCCCCAGCCCATAAAGAACTGTAGTTACATACAGCTCTCAAAAGATAAAAAGAGAAAGAGCTATGAGTTCAAGTAAGAAAGTGAAAGTTCAGTCCTCACAGTTTCCCTATCCCACTGCCAAAAAGAAGACAGCAACAATCTAGCTCCTCGTACTACTTCTCTCAGTAAATACCATTCTCTTAGTTAGGTAGTAAGTAGATAGACGGATTAGTACTTTTACCCAGGGGTAGCCTTCCTTGTCGCCAAAGAAGAATGATAATTTCTAAAGTTTTCTTGGGGTTTTTCGCTTCAATAGCAGAAGCAAAGAAGTCAAATCAATGCAGCTTTCGTGCCCAGCCTAAAGATCCTATCCTCTTGCAGCTGGAGCTCTTGATGGCACGTTCAAGCGAGTTTATGAATGAATGAAATCAGTTGAAGGAGCGGCCAAGGACGAAAGCTTTGATTGCGTTCTGCTATGGTTGGCTTTTTTCCTTGCCTAAAACAACTATCTTCTCTTCGCGAACGGTTAAGAATCCTCTTTGTATGCGCGTTATCTCTTGTTTATTCTTCTAGTTTGTGCTTCTTATGCTTTCTCAACTGGGTGATACTCCGTTTCTTCTTAGGTTGTCTGTAAGTGTAGTTCGTGGTTCACGGGTGAGGTTACCTGGATA